TGCTTAAAAAAACCCGAATGGATAAAAAAAAAAAACACACAGATATGACGTTTCACGATATATATAGTAGTGGGGGATTATGGGACAAAAAATAAATCCACTTGGTTTCAGACTTGGTGCAACCCAAGGTCATCATTCTCTTTGGTTTGCACAACCAAAAAATTATTCCGAGGATCTACAAGAAGATCAAAAAATACGAGATTGTATCAAAAATTATGTACAAAAAAATCTGAAAATATCCTCTAATGTCGAGGGAATTTCACGTATAGAGATTCAAAAAAGAATCGATTTGATTCAGGTCATAATCTATATGGGATTCCCCAAGTTATTAATAGAAGATAGGACTCGAAAAATCGAAGAATTACAGTTCAATGTACAAAAAGAACTCAATTGTGTAAACCGAAAGCTCAACATTGCTATTACAAGAATTGTAAACCCTTATGGGCACCCCAATATTCTTGCAGAATTTATAGCCGGACAATTAAAGAATAGAGTTTCATTTCGCAAAGCAATGAAAAAAGCTATTGAATTAACTGAACAGGCAGGTACAAAAGGAATTCAAGTACAAATTGCAGGGCGTATCGACGGAAAAGAAATTGCACGTGTCGAATGGATCAGAGAAGGTAGGGTTCCTCTACAAACCATTCGAGCCAAAATAGATTATTGTTCCTACGCAGTTCGAACTATCTATGGGGTTTTAGGTATCAAAATTTGGATATTTGTAGACGAGGAATAATAAGCATTTACTTGACTTGTACTTAGTTCTATTTAGTGATAAAAAAAAAATGAACAATTCTATAAGGTTGAATAAAAATTCGATTAATCGTTTGATATAATTGCTATGCTTAGTGTGTGACTCGTTGGTTTTTTTAGGATTAGGATTCAAAAAAATGGAACAACCCATAATACGAACTAATAACTATAGAACTAATAACCAACTCATCGCTTCGCATTATCTGGATATAAAGAAAGAACCAGTCAAAATATGATATATAAGTCATATCATTGTAGCAACTGAAATCTTTTTTGCATAAAAAAAAATAAAAGTATACAGATAAATGGAAAGGCGAGAGAAAGATAGAAAAAGAATATCAACGATATATGATTCCAATATGTACGGTCTATGAGTCATCTCATAAAAGGGAATGTAATAAAGCATCAATACTGAATTGATCCATAATTAGACAAATACGTGGATAGAACCAAAAATCAAGAGCCCCGAGTCAATAAAGACTGAGAAGGTTGACTCAAAAACGAATTTAATTAGGGGCTCCATTGTAAAATTCAGACCTAACCATTACTCGAGAGGTGGTGGGAACGACAGAACCTGTGAATGCATAAGATTCTATTGAAAACGAATCCTAATGGTTCATTGGGTAGGATGGCGGAACGAACCAGAAACCAATTCATTTTTTTTTTTGAAAGGTCATGTCATAGACTAATCTTACAACTGAATGTTGAAAGAGTAAATATTCGCCCGCGAATTTTTTTTTTAGAAATTTGAGTCCATTTGATAGGATAATAAAAAGCAAAACAAAATAAAGATTCTTTATAACGTTATACCTAATACCTAAACGACATTATCTAAAAATAGAATACGTGTTTAATTATATATCAAAAGATAAAAAAAAATTATATTAAATGATATTTCAAAGAATCCCCCGATTCAATATATTATTCACCACGTATATTATTTTTTAATCGTTTAATTCGCGAGGAGCTGGATGAGAAGAAACTCTCATGTCCGGTTCTGTAGTAGAGATGGGTGGAATTGATAAACAACCATCAACTATAACCCCAAAAGAACCAGATTCCGTAAACAACATAGAGGAAGAATGAAAGGAATATCTTATCGAGGTAATCGTATTTGCTTTGGTAGATATGCTCTTCAAGCGCTTGAACCCGCTTGGATCACATCTAGACAAATAGAAGCGGGTCGGCGAGCAATGACACGAAATGCACGCCGCGGTGGAAAAATATGGGTACGTATATTTCCAGACAAACCCGTTACAGTAAGACCTACAGAAACACGTATGGGTTCGGGGAAAGGATCTCCCGAATATTGGGTAGCTGTTGTTAAACCCGGCAGAATACTTTATGAAATGAGCGGAGTAGCAGAAAATATAGCCAGAAGGGCTATTTCAATAGCGGCATCCAAAATGCCTATACGAACCCAATTCATTCTTTCGGTATAGGATAGGAAGAACCAAAGGAAATCGTTTTTTGTATAAAAAAACAATTGCAGGTTTCTTGTTTTGTTTTGAACAAACAATATTTCTTTTTTTTATTTCACTCTTTACATTGAAAAAGACAAAAAAAAACGATATGATTCAACCTCAAACCCATTTGAATGTAGCGGATAACAGCGGGGCCCGAAAATTGATGTGTATTCGAATCATAGGAGCTAGTAATCGACGATATGCTCATATTGGTGACGTTATTGTTGCTGTAATCAAAGAAGCAGTACCAAATACACCTCTAGAAAGATCGGAAGTGGTCCGAGCTGTAATTGTACGTACTTGTAAAGAACTCAAACGCGACAACGGTATGATAATACGATATGATGACAATGCTGCAGTTGTTATTGATCAAGAAGGAAATCCAAAAGGAACCCGGATTTTTGGCGCGATCCCCCGGGAATTAAGACAGTTAAATTTCACTAAAATCGTTTCATTAGCACCTGAAGTATTATAAGGGAAGACCGTGATGTAGTTTATAGTATTTGAATGAAATAGATTAATTTAATTAGTAGATTGTTTATATATCACGTATATACCTTTAATAATTCATAAATATTTATGAATTCAAAAAAAAAAGAAAAAGAGCATGTTGATTATATCAAAATTCGGGGGCAACAATAATCTTAGTTTATCATGAGTAAAGACACTATTGCTGACATAATAACCTCTATACGAAATGCTGACATGAATGAAAAAAGAACAGTTCGAATACCATCTACTTACATCACTGAAAATATTGTTAAAATCCTTTTACGAGAAGGTTTTATTGAAAACGTGAGAAAACATCAAGAAAGCAATAAATATTTTTTAGTTTTAACCCTACGACATAGGAGAAATAGGAAAGGAGCGTATAGAACTGTTTTAAATTTAAAACGGATCAGCCGGCCTGGCCTACGAATCTATTCTAACTATCAACGAATTCCGAGAATTTTAGGCGGAATGGGGATTGTAATTCTTTCTACTTCTCGAGGTATAATGACAGACCGAGAGGCTCGAATAGAAGGAATCGGCGGAGAAATTTTGTGTTATATATGGTAATCTTTCTGATAGCCGAATTATATGCGGAACTTGCCTATTTGTTTTGTGAAAAAAAAGGTAAAAAGGTAGGTTTCTAATACTATGCCTCTTAGATTCGTTGATACTTCAAGGCCGTTTTCCCTGGAATGAAAGAAAAAAAAAGATTCGCGAGGTTTTAATTACTGAACTACGTCCCAATGGTATGTATGTTTCGAGTTCGTTTAGATAATGAAAATCTGATTCTGGGTTTTGCTTCGGGAAGGGTTCAACGTAATTTTATACGTATACTACCAGTAAATAGAATCAAAATTGTGGTAAGTTCTTATGATTCAACTAAAGGACATATAATTTGTATACTCTTTTGTATACTCTAAAGTAAAGACTCACATAATTAGGTGGTTTTTTCAATTTCAACATTCTTTCGTGGGGATACAATTCGAAGTTAAAGATTTTAAGAAACTTATTTTCTTCCAATTAAGTAGATTCAGAATTAAGAAAAGGAGTGACAAATATGAAAATAAGGGCCTCTGTTCGTAAAATTTGTGAAAAATGTCGATTGATCCGTAGGCGGGGACGAATTATAGTAATTTGTTCCAACCCGAGACATAAACAAAGACAAGGATAATCTTTCTAAAACAAAAAGGACTCCCGAAATCTAAAGGACCTGATGTACAGATGTACAAAAAAATCAGTAAAAAACCAGGATCTGTTTTGACATGAAATGGATATATCCATATATCTCTGACTTATATTTATGAGATGATAAAATATGGCAAAACCTATACCAAAAATTGGTTCACGTAGAAATAGACGTATTGGTTCACGTAAGAATGTGCGTAGAATACCAAAGGGAGTTATTCATGTTCAAGCAAGTTTCAACAATACCATTGTGACTGTTACAGATGTACGAGGTCGAGTAATTTCTTGGTCCTCCGCCGGTACTTGTGGATTCAAGGGTACAAGAAGAGGGACACCATTTGCCGCCCAAACCGCAGCGGGAAATGCTATTCGGACAGTGGTGGATCAAGGTATGCAACGAGCAGAAGTCATGATAAAGGGCCCGGGTCTCGGGAGAGATGCGGCATTAAGAGCTATTCGTAGAAGTGGCATACTATTAAGTTTCATACGGGATGTAACCCCTATGCCACATAATGGCTGTAGGCCCCCCAAAAAAAGACGTGTGTAAACATTGAAGAGATTTCAAGAGAAATAAATAATTCAATGATTTGATCAAATAATATTACTATGGTTCGAGAGAAAGTAACAGTATCTACTCGGACACTACAGTGGAAGTGTGTTGAATCAAGAGCAGACAGTAAGCGTCTTTATTATGGACGCTTTATTCTGGCCCCACTTATGAAAGGCCAAGCCGATACAATCGGCATCGCGATGCGAAGAGCCTTACTCGGAGAAATAGAAGGAACATGTATTACACGTGCAAAATCTGAGAAAATACCACATGAATATTCTACCATCGTAGGTATTCAAGAATCTGTACATGAAATTTTAATGAATTTGAAAGAAATTGTATTGAGAAGTAATCTGTATGGAACTCGTAACGCGTCTATTTGTGTCAAGGGTCCTGGATATGTAACTGCTCAAGACATTATTTTACCACCCTCTGTGGAAATCGTTGATAATACACAGCATATAGCTAATCTAACAGAACCCATTAATTTGTGTATTGAATTACAAATCGAGAGGAATCGTGGATATCGTATAAAAACGCCAAATAACTTTCAA